TGAGGATTTTCCTGAGAGTCTAATATCTAGTTGGTTATTGTTTATTGCTATATTAATTGGGGTGATGTTAGAGGGTGGTGTAGTTTTAGCTGTTGGGGAGTATAATGGGGCAGTAGAGTTGGTATCTGGAATGGATAATTCTGGTGGGTGAATTATTTATGATGTTGATGAGTTGGGTTTAATGGGGGAAGGTGGTGCTGGGGTAGCTGCTTTGTATAGCTGTTCTGCTTGGGTGATGCTAGTATCTGGTTGGACTTTATTGATGGGTGTGTTTATTATTATTGAGATTACTCGGGGTGGTTAAGCATGATTAGTATTGTGAGTAGGGTTAATGTTAGTAAGAATGATATGAAGTAAAGTTTGATTAAGCCTTTTTGGTTGGTTAGTGTTTTTGATGCTGTTTGGTTTAGGTTGGAGATGGATTTAGGGAGAGATTTTTCTAGTCAGATTAGGTCTATAAGGCTAGAGGCTATATTTAGGCTAGGTAGGAGGAGTTTTTGTGGGATTAGGCGGTGTATGGTAGTTGGAAAGTATCCTAGAGAGGTGGAGAATTGTATGGTTGTTGATGGTTTGTTTATTGATAGATTGTTGGTTAGTTTGTTTAGTTCTAGGGCTGTGGTTAGGCCTAGTAAGGTGACTGCAATGGCTGTTATTTTTAGGTATAGGGGTATTGTTATAATATAGGTGTTAGTGTATGGTAAGTTGTGTGAAATGATGAAGCCGTATAGAATGCTTCCGTAGGCTAGCCGTTTAATTGGGTTAATTAATTGGCGGTTATTTTCATTTATGGATATGAGTGGGGTGAATCGTGGTTTGTTTATTAGTGAGTAATAGATGATTCGTATGCTGTAGGCAGCTGTTAATGAGGTTGCAAATAGTGTAGTTGTTAGGGCTCAGGCGTTGGTGTAGCATGTATTTACAGCTTCGATGATCAGGTCTTTGGAGTAGAAGCCAGTTAGGAATGGCATTCCTGTTAGGGCTAAGGATCCAATAGTTAGGCAGGATGCTGTGAATGGTATTATTTTTGATAGGTTTCCTATTTTTCGGATATCTTGTTCGTCTGATAGGTTGTGGATGATGGTTCCTGAGCACATAAATAGTATGGCTTTGAAGAATGCGTGTGTGCAGATGTGGAGGAAGGCTAGGTATGGTTGGTTGATTCCTAATGTTACTATTATCAGTCCTAGTTGGCTTGATGTGGAGAAGGCTACAATTTTTTTGATGTCGTTTTGAGTGATGGCGCAGATTGCTGAGAATAGGGTGGTTATTGCCCCAAGGCATAAGATTGTTGTTAAGATGGTTGGGTTGTTGGAGATGATTGGGTGGAATCGGATAATTAGGAAGACTCCTGCTACTACTATGGTGCTTGAGTGGAGGAGGGCTGAGACTGGTGTGGGGCCTTCTATGGCTGATGGTAATCATGGGTGTAGCATAAATTGTGCTGATTTTCCTGTGGCAGCGATGATAAGCCCTGCTAGTGGGAGTGTGCTGTGGTCATTTAATATAAAGATCTGTTGGAAGTCTCATGCATTGGAATTAAGGCAGAAGCATGTCATGGCTAGGATAAATCCGATGTCTCCAATTCGGTTGTAGATAATGGCTTGGAGTGCTGCTGTATTTGCATCTGGTCGGCCGTACCATCAACTGATTAGTAGAAATGATATGATGCCTACTCCCTCTCAGCCAATGAATAGTTGAAATATATTGTTGGCTGATGTTAAGATAATTATTGTGATTAGAAATAGAAGTAAGTACTTGATAAATTTGTCTAGGTGGGGGTCTGAATGTATATATCAGCATGAGAATTCTATAATTGACCAGGTTACAAATAGGGCCACTGGTAGGAATAGAATATAGAATAGGTCAAATTTGAAGCTGGTGAAGATTGTAATAGTATTAATTGTGATTCAGTGGAAGTTGGAGATGGTAGTTTCGGTGTTGTGTAGGGTGAATCAGGTGAGTGGGATAAGGCTTGTGAAGAAAGAGTATTTGATGGATGTGGTGGCATAGTTGGAGAATTTTATTTTTGGTGAGTATATGAGTAGGGATAGGATAATTGGTGTTACAAGTGTAATAAGAATTAGTATGGTTGATGATATTAGGATATTAATTACTTTTATTTGGAGTTGCACCAAGTTTTTGGTTCCTAAGACCAATGGATTACTTCTATCCTATAAAAGTAAGAAACCCATGGTATTATTCATGGTGTAAATGAATTAGCAGTTCATTAGATATTTCTTGGTAAACAAAGAGGGGTGATCTCTTGTTGTTAGATTCACAGTCTAAAGTTTTGAGTAAACTATGTTTACAGGGGGTGAGTCCTAGGATTAATGTTGGTTTTGTTAGTAGGAGAAGTAGTGGGATAATGTGGAGTCCTATTAGGGTGAGTTCTCGGGTTTGTGATGGTTGTAGGTTAATTATGTGGCTGGTTATTTTTCCTCGTTGTGTTGTTATGATTATGTATATGGAGTAGATAGATGTGATTAGAATGTTTAATCCTGTTAGGATGATAGAGAGGTTTGATCAGGAGAATAGAGATATTGTAATTAGGATCTCTCCTAGTAGGTTGATGGATGGTGGGATGGCTAGGTTTGCTAGGCTTGCTAGGATTCATCATGTTGCTATGAGTGGGAAGATGGTTTGAAGGCCTCGTGCTAGGATTATGGTTCGGCTGTGGATGCGTTCATAGTTGGTGTTTGCTAGGCAGAATAGTAGGGAGGAGGTTAGTCCGTGGGCAATTATTAGGGTTGTTGCTCCTATAAAGCTTCATGGAGTTTGAATTATAATGGCTGCGATAACTAGGGCTATGTGGCTTACTGATGAGTAAGCGATTAGTGATTTTAGGTCCGTTTGTCGTAGACAGATTGAGCTAGTTATGATTATTCCTCATAGAGATAGGAGAATGAATGGAAAGGCTATTGTTTTGGTTACTGGGTCGAGGATAATGGAGATACGTATTATACCGTAGCCGCCGAGTTTTAGGAGGATGGCTGCTAGGATTATTGACCCGGCAATGGGGGCCTCTACGTGGGCTTTAGGGAGTCATAGGTGAATTCCGTATATGGGTATTTTTACAAGGAAGGCAAGTATGCATGCTAATCATAGTATGTCGTTTGATCATGATGGGATTATGATTTTTGGTGATATTGTTAGTATTGTAATATTTAGTCCCCCTAGGTAGTTTTGTAGTCAGATGAGGGCGATGAGTAGTGGGATTGATCCAATCAGTGTGTAGAATAGAAAATATAGTCCAGCGTTGAGTCGTTCTGTTTGATTACCTCATCGTGTAATAATAATTAATGTAGGAATTAGTGTAGCTTCGAATATAATATAAAATAGGATTAGTTCATTTACAGAGAATGTAATGATTAGGAGAATTTGTAGGCTGATGAGCATGGAGATGTAAATTTTTTTGTTAGTGAGTGTTTCCTTTTTTATATGGTTTTGGCTTGCGATGAGTATTAGTGGTAGAAGTCACGTTGTTAAAATTAGTAGGGGGGATGATAGGTAGTCTGTAAAGAAGGTGGTTGAAAACCCAAGGTTTTCGTTGTTTTGGAGTAGATATATTAATGAGAGTAGGCTGATGATGAAGCTATGGGTAGTTGTATGAATTCATAGGTTTTTGTTTGATAGTCATGTGAGTGGTAGAAGTATAGTTGACGGGATGATAATTTTTAGCATTGAAGTAGGTTTAGGTTTTGTACATAATCTGTTCCATAGGTGTTGGATACTATAACTAATAGAGCTAGTCCGATGGCTGCTTCGCATGCCGCAAAGACTAGTATGATGATAGGGATTACATATGTGATTATTGATTGGATGTTGAGGGCGGAGGAGGTGACTATAATAAATAGTGATAGTATTATTCCTTCAAGACAGAGTAGAGTAGATATTAGGTGTGAGCGAAATAGTAGGGTGCCTAGAAAAGAAAATGTAAATGCTACTATTAGGTTAATATAGATCGGGGTCATTTGGAAGTCATGTGTATTTTCATGGTCTAATGAGTCGAAATCATTTATTTTGTCTAAACTAACTGCCATTATTCTGTTCACTCTAGTCCTTTGTTTAATCATTCGTAGGCTAGCCCTAGGGTGAGAATAGTGATGAGAATAAAAGAGGTGATCATTGTTATGTTGGTGTTGGGGTATTGTATGGCTCATGGGATAGGGAGGAGTAGGGCAATTTCAAGGTCAAATAGTAGGAATGTAATACCTACTAGGAAAAATTTCATTGAGAAAGGTAGTCGGGCTGAGCTTATTGGGTCGAATCCGCATTCGTATGGGCTTGCTTTTTCGGTGTAGGAGTTGAGTTGTGGTAGTCAGAAGGCTACTGAGATTAGTAGAACTGATAATGAAAGATTGATGATTAAGGTTAGGAGTATGTTTATTGCTCTCTTCTAGGTTTATTGCTAGACCCTACTGATTGGAAGTCAGTTGTACTTGTATACTAAGAAGGCAGGATCCTCATCAGTAAATGGATACATATAAGAATAGTCAGACAACGTCTACGAAATGTCAGTATCATGCTGCTGCTTCAAATCCGAAGTGGTGTTTTGATGTGAAGTGAAATTTGAGTTGTCGGATTAAGCAGATTGATAGGAATAGCGAGCCGATAATTACATGTAGCCCATGAAATCCTGTTGCTATAAAGAAGGTAGACCCGTAAATTCCATCTGAGATTGAGAAAGAGGTTTCTAGATATTCTGAGGCTTGGAGAAGTGTAAAGTAGGCTCCTAGGACAATGGTAATGAGTAGTGCTTGGTTTATATTGCTTCGTTTGCCTTCTATTAGGCTATGGTGGGCTCATGTGATTGAAACTCCTGAGGCTAAAAGTACGGATGTATTTAGGAGCGGTACGTCAAGTGGGTTAAGTGGGGTAATTCCAGTGGGGGGTCAGATTCCTCCCAGGTCATGGGTTGGGACAAGGCTAGAGTGGTAGAAGGCTCAAAAGAATCCTGAGAAGAAGAATACTTCTGAAATAATAAATAGAATTATTCCATATCGTAACCCTTTTTGGACGATTGGGGTGTGGTGGCCCTGGTAGGTACCTTCTCGGACTACGTCTCGTCACCATTGAAATATTGTGAGGAGGTTAGTAATGAGACCTAGAGTTATTAGGGTTATGGAGTTGTAATGGAATCAGGTCACTAGGCCCGATGTAAGTAGAAGGGCTGATAGAGCTCCTGTTAATGGTCATGGGCTGGGGTTAACTATGTGGAAGGCGTGGGTTTGGTGTGTCATTATGTGTTGTCGTGCAAGTAAAGGCTTACTAGTAGTGTGAATACATAGGCTTGGATAAGGGCTACGGCGAATTCTAGGATAGTTAATAATGTTAGGATTGCGAATGTGATAGTGGCTACGGGTATGTTGATTGAGGTTAAGACTATTGTAGCCCCACCGATTAGGTGAATTAATAAGTGGCCTGCGGTAATGTTGGCTGTTAGTCGTACTGCTAGGGCTATTGGTTGAATTAATAGGCTAATGGTTTCGATGATGATTAGCATGGGGATTATGGGGATTGGGGTCCCCTGAGGTAGGAAGTGGGCTAGTGAGGATTTAGTTTTGTGGCGGAAGCCTAGGATTACTGTGCCAGTTCATAGTGGAATGGCTATGGCGAGGTTTGTTGATAGTTGGGTTGTTGGTGTAAATGTGTGTGGCAGTAGTCCTAGAAGGTTTGTAGATCCAATAAATATGATTAGGGTAATTAATATTAGGGATCATGTTCGACCTTTTGGTGAGTGAATTAGCATAATTTGTTTTAAAATAATTTTGATTAGCCATTGTTGTAGGGTGACTAGTCGATTTGTTGATACTCGTTTTGATGAAATTACAAATATTGATGGAATGAAGATAATGAGGATTACAATTGGGAGTCCTATTATTGTAGGGGTAGCGAATGAGGCAAATAGATTTTCGTTCATTTTAATTCTCAGGGTGCTTTTATTGTTGTTTTTTCAATTGTTTTGGTTGTTGGGTTTGGTATAAAGTTTTGTGAGATAATTTTTAGTTGTATAATAGTAAATAAAGTTGTAGATGAAGCTAGAGTAGTAATAAATCATGTGGATGTGTCTAGTTGGGGCATGTCACTATGGGTAATATGGGTTACCTGACTTTAACTTAAAAGGTTAATGCTTAATAAGCTTCATAGTGGTTAGATTATAGATGATGATCAGTTTTCGAAGTGTTTTAGGGGTACTATTTCTAGGACGATGGGTATAAAGCTGTGGTTTGACCCACAGATTTCTGAGCATTGGCCGTAAAATAAGCCAGGGCGATTTGATGAGATGGTGGCTTGGTTTAGTCGGCCTGGGATTGCGTCCGTTTTTAGGCCAAGAGATGGTACTGCTCATGAGTGTAGGACGTCTTCTGATGAGATTAATATTCGAATAGGGAGTTCCATAGGAAGTACTACTCGATTGTCTACTTCTAGTAGGCGGAGGTCTCCAGGTTTTAGGTCGTTTGTTGGGACTATGTAGGAGTCGAATGTAAGATCATCATAGTCTGTGTACTCATAACTTCAATATCATTGGTGCCCCATGGTTTTTACTGTGAGGACTGGGTTATTAATTTCGTCTATTATATATAGGATGCGTAGGGATGGTAGGGCAATTATAATGAGGATTACTGCTGGAAGAATAGTTCAAATGGTTTCTACTTCTTGGGCGTCTATGGTGCTGGTGTGTGTGAGTTTAGTTGTGAGTATGAGTGAAATGATATATAATAGTAATGAGCTAATAAGGAATACGATTATTAGGGTGTGGTCATGGAAATTTATTAGTTCTTCTATAATGGGTGAAGTAGCGTCTTGTAGGCCTAATTGTATGGGATATGCCATGTGAGGTATATAGATTAGGGTCTATAATTTGATCTTGACAAGGTCATGTAATAAGTTTTTACTAATACCTCATGAAGAAAGACATAGAGGTTATGATGTTGGCTTGAAACCAGTTTTAGGGGGTTCGAATCCCTCCTTTCTTACTTTACTTTTACGAATGTTGGTTCTTCAAATGTGTGGTAAGGCGGAGGGCAGCCATGAAGTCATTCTAGATTAGTTGAGGTTTGATGTACGATTAAGACTTCGCGTTTTGAAGCTAGGGCTTCTCAGATTATGAATATTATCACTAGGACGGCGGTTAGAGAAATGAATGATCCTATTGAGGAGATTGTGTTTCATGTTGTGTAGGCGTCTGGGTAGTCTGAATATCGTCGAGGTATTCCTGAGAGGCCTAGGAAGTGTTGTGGGAAGAATGTGAGGTTTACGCCTACGAATATAATAATAAAGTGTGTTTTTGCTCACACATCATTGAGTGTGTAGCCTGTAAATAAGGGGAATCAGTGGACAAATCCGGCTATGATGGCAAATACTGCTCCTATGGATAGGACATAGTGGAAGTGGGCTACTACATAATAAGTGTCGTGTAGGACAATGTCAAGGGATGAGTTAGATAAGACAATTCCTGTAAGTCCGCCTACTGTAAATAGGAAGATAAAGCCTAGGGCTCAAAGTATGGCTGGGGACCATTTAATGTTACCTCCGTGCAGAGTGGCTAATCAGCTAAATACTTTTACTCCGGTTGGGATAGCGATGATTATTGTAGCTGATGTGAAGTATGCTCGTGTGTCAACGTCTAGTCCAACTGTGAATATGTGGTGGGCTCATACAATAAAACCCAGGAATCCGATTGATATCATGGCTCAAACCATGCCTATATATCCGAACGGTTCTTTTTTGCCTGAGTAGTAGGTTACGATATGCGAAATAATCCCGAACCCAGGTAGGATAAGAATATATACTTCTGGGTGGCCGAAGAATCAGAATAGGTGTTGGTAAAGGATTGGGTCTCCCCCTCCAGCTGGGTCAAAGAAGGTGGTGTTTAGATTACGGTCTGTTAAGAGTATTGTGATACCTGCAGCAAGTACTGGGAGCGATAGAAGAAGTAGGACTGCTGTGATGAGTACTGATCATACGAATAATGGGGTTTGGTATTGTGTTATGGCTGGTGGTTTTATGTTAATAATAGTAGTAATGAAATTAATAGCCCCCAAGATAGATGAGACTCCGGCTAAATGGAGTGAGAAGATGGTTAGGTCTACTGATGCTCCTGCGTGGGCTAGATTACCTGCTAGTGGTGGGTATACTGTTCATCCGGTACCAGCCCCTGCTTCAACTATAGATGATGCTAGTAGTAGAAGGAAGGATGGGGGTAAGAGTCAGAAGCTTATATTATTTATGCGTGGGAATGCTATGTCAGGGGCTCCGATTATCAGGGGGACTAGTCAGTTACCGAATCCGCCGATTATTATTGGTATTACTATGAAGAAAATTATTACAAATGCGTGTGCTGTAACAACTACATTATAGATTTGGTCGTCACCTAATAGGGTTCCAGGTTGTCCTAGTTCAGCTCGGATAATAATGCTTAGGGCTGTCCCCACTATGCCTGCTCAGGCACCGAAAATAAGATATAGGGTGCCGATATCTTTGTGGTTTGTGGAGAATAGTCATCGATTAATTAACATAGGTAGGATGGCCGAGTAGGCATTAGACTGTAAATCTAATTACGGGGGTGGAAGTCCTCCTTCTACCAGGCCTTAGGGTGGTAATCATGTTGAATTGCAAATTCAAAGGTGTAGATAAATTTCTACTGAGGCTTCTCCCGCCCCCTTTCTGAAAGGCGGGAGAAGTAGATTGAAGCCTGTGTTAGGGTGTCTAGCTGTTAACTAGGAGTTCGTAGGTTAAAATCCTATCAGTCTAGGGAGGGCTTAGTTTAATTAAATCAATTGATTTGCATTCAGTAGATGTAAGATGAGGTCTTACAGTCCTTAGGGAATATGGCAGAAGTTAGACATTTATGTCTGCTTAGGGCTTTGAAGGCCCTTGGACTGATTATCCTAAACTTCTAGTAGAGTATTAGTGGTGTGATTGGCAGGGTGAGTGTACTTAGTACGATTAGTGAGGGTATTGTTGTGTTGTGTTTTTTTGTTTGTAAAAATGTGGCTGTTTTGAGGTTGTTTGTTGTTGGGAAGATGGTGAGGGATGTTGAGTAGATTATTCGGGTGTAGAAAAATAGGTTGATGAGTGATGTTATTGTTATTGTTGTGGCTAGGATGGTGCAGTTGTTTATTAATAGTTCATTAATGATAAGTCATTTGGGTGCAAACCCTGTTAATGGTGGAAGACCTCCAGTGGACAGTAAGATTATTGATATTGTGGGTAGTAGGATTGGTGTTTTATTTAATAGTATAGATAGTGAGTTAATTGAAGTAGCTGTGTAAGAGCTTATTATTATGAATAGTGGTGTTGTAAGTAAGATGTAAATTGTTAAGTTTAGTAGGGTTAGGTTTGGGTTATATGTGCAGATAGAGATTATTCAGCCTATGTGTGAGATGGAGGAATATGCTATGATTTTTCGTAGTTGTGTTTGGTTGAGTCCGTTTCATGCTCCAATGAAGATTGAAATAATAGCTATAGTAAGTATCAGCTGGTGGTTGAGATGTTGGTAGATTTTGGTACATGATTGATAAGGGGCAAGTTTTTGTCATGTTAGAAGAATTAGTCCTGTGTGGGGTTGAATTCCTTGAGTTACTTCTGGTAATCAGGAGTGGAAAGGTGCTAGGCCTAGTTTAATAGCTAGTGAGATTGTTATAAGTGTTGGGATATAGTAGTTTGTTTGTGATTGGAGGTGTCATACATTGTATTGTTCGAAGTTAATGGAAATAGCTAATAGGAGAAGCATTGAGGCTGTGGCCTGGGTGATAAAATACTTTGATGCTGCTTCGGTTGATCGTGGATGGTGTTTGGAGATTATGAGGGGAATAATTGCTAGTAGGTTTATTTCCAGTCCGACTCATATTAGGAATAGGTTGCTGCTTAGTATGGTAATAAGGGGGCCTAAAAATACTGTTGTATAGATAAATATTATGGCTAGTGTATTGATCAGTACGGGAAGGATTTAAACCAACGTTTTCGGGGTATGGGCCCGATAGCTTAATTAGCTGACCTTACTTTGTTGTAGGACGGGGTGTTTAGGTAGCATTCAGAATTTTGGATTCTGAGGTATAGGTTCAATTCCTATAGTCCTAGAAATAAGAGGGTTGGGCCTCTATGATTTACTCTATCAAAGTAACTCTTTTATCAGACATATTTCTAAATGTAGGGTGGGATGCTGGCTATAAATATGGGTGTAGAGATGTGTCATGTACATAGGGCTAGTGTTAGTGGGAGAAAACTTTTTCATAGAAGGTGTATTAGTTGGTCATAGCGGAATCGTGGGTATGATGCTCGAATTCAAAGGAATAGTGATGTTAGTAGTAGTGTTTTTGTTATAAAGTTTGTGGTGTACATCTCTGGGGTTGTGGGGTTATGTATGGCTCCTAGAAATACGATTGTTGATAGGGCATTTATTATAATAATGTTTATATACTCCGCCATGAAGAAGAGGGCAAATGGTCCGGCAGCATATTCTACGTTGAAGCCTGATACTAGTTCTGATTCACCTTCTGTTAGGTCAAATGGGGCGCGGTTTGTTTCTGCTAGGGTTGAGATAAATCATATTATGGCTAGGGGTCATGTTATTGTTAGTAGTCAGATAGGTTCTTGGGTGGTGATTAGTGATTGTAGGGAGAAAGAGCCGTTAGTTAGTAGTACAGACAAAAGGATAATGGCTATAGTTACCTCGTAGGAAATTGTTTGGGCTACTGCTCGTAAGGCCCCAAATATTGAATATTTCGAGTTGGATGCTCAGCCTGATCATAGGATTGAGTAAACAGCGAGGCTTGAGGTGGCTAGAATGAATAGGACCCCTAAGTTTAGGTTAATTAATGGGTGTGGTATGGGTAGGGGGATTCATAGTGATAAGGCTAGTAGAAGTGATAGTGTGGGTGCGATAATGAATAATGAGGTAGATGAGTTTAATGGTCGTAGTGGTTCTTTGATAAATAATTTTATGGCGTCGGCGAATGGTTGAAGGATGCCGTGGGGACCAACAATATTTGGTCCTTTACGTAGTTGTATATAACCTAGGAATTTTCGTTCTACTAGTGTTAGGAAAGCTATGGCGATTAAAATTGGTAGTAGGAGGGTTGCGATATTGATAATAAACACTTATTAGGGAGAGGATTTGAACCTCTGTGTAAAGGTTTTAAATCTTGTGCAATATCCGGGCTCTGCCACCTTAATTTACCCTTGTCTAGGGTTAGGTATGTTACGACGTAGGTTGAGATTAGTTCATATATTATTTGGGAGCGCCTTAGTGAGGGAGGCTCCATTTCTCTTGTCCTTTCGTACTGGGAGAAATCGTTTATAGATAGAAACCGACCTGGATTTCTCCGGTCTGAACTCAGATCACGTAGGACTTTAATCGTTGAACAAACGAACCTTTAGTAGCTTCTGCACCACTGGGATGTCCTGATCCAACATCGAGGTCGTAAACCCTAATTGTCGATATGGACTCTTGAATAGGATTGCGCTGTTATCCCTAGGGTAACTTGGTCCGTTGATCAAGTATTGGGTCAATTGGATAGGTGATACTTTGACTTGTTAGTCTTGGTTAAAATCTTTCGGAGGTTGATTTGTTCTCCGAGGTCACCCCAACCAAAATCCTGGTCCTAAAAACTTTTGTTTAATCCAATAGGTATAGAGTTGTGTGTATTAGGTTGCAGATTTAAGCTCCATAGGGTCTTCTCGTCTTATACTTGTATTTCCGCCTCTTCACGGAAAGGTCAATTTCACTGATTAGAAATAAGAGACAGTTGGGCCCTCGTTTAGCCGTTCATTCTAGTCCCTAATTAAGGAACAAGTGATTATGCTACCTTTGCACGGTCAGGATACCGCGGCCGTTAAACGTTAGTCACTGGGCAGGCAGTGCCTCTAATACTTGTAATGCTAGAGGTGATGTTTTTGGTAAACAGGCGGGGCTCGTGTTTGCCGAGTTCCTTTTATTTCTTTTAATCTTTCCTTAAAGCACTCCTGTGTTGGGTTAACATGTTAAAGTCTAGTGGGGTTTATTTATATTTAAGATACTAGTGGTTTGTTAATTAACAATGGTTATCCGGGTTGTTATAAACATGTGCTTTGGAGAAATAAATTTCTTGTTACTCATATTAGCATTATTTCTTCTATATATAAATAGATTAACCCGCTTATTTAGGCAGAAATTTTTGTTAAATTTTTGGGATTTAGTTGTAGTTGATTTTGAGCTTTAACGCTTTCTTTATTGGTGGCTGCTTTTAGGCCAACATGGGTTGTTTGTTGTATTTATTTACTGCTTAAGGTTGTTCCCATTTCTAAAGAGCTGTCCCTCTTTAGACTATATTTTAATTATGCATTTAGGTTAGTTGGTCCGTATGGCATAATTAAAGTTGAACTGAAATTCATTGGGCGGGTAACCAGCTATCACCAAGCTCGGTAGGCTTTTCACCTCTACTCAGGAGTCGTCCCACTATTTTGCTACATAGAAGGGTTGGTCCTAAAGATTGCTCTTGAGTAGCTCGTTTGGTTTCGGGGTTTCTAGCTAAGGTCTCTTGGTTAGAAGTAGTCTGGCTAATTCATTATGCAAAAGGTATAAGATTTGATCTTTGCTTTTTAGTACTTTAAGTTTGTCTTTCATCTTTCCCTTGCGGTACTTCCTCTATAGCTTCTGTTTAGTGTTTCTCTCTCCGATACTCCTTGGTGATGAATGTTTTATTTTATTTATATTGGTAGTTAAATTAGGTTGTGGTAGAGCTAGGGCTAGTTCATAGAGTTCATTATTGTGAATTCTTCCGAGTGTAAGTCGGATGCTTTGAGGTTAAGCTACACTATGTTTATTCCAAGCACACTTTCCAGTATGCTTACCATGTTACGACTTACCTCTTCTAATAAATATGTTAGTTGTATTTATTTAAATTAGTTCTATTTATTTAGTTTGAAGAGGGTGACGGGCGGTGTGTGCGTACTTCATTGCTCTATTCAATTAAGCTCTCTATTCTTAATTTACTACTAAATCCTCCTTTACCCCTTCGTTTCATAAGGGGTTTCGTTAATGTTCTTATAAGAGAAAATGTAGCCCATTTCTTTCCACCCCATTGGCTACACCTTGACCTAACGTTTTTATGCGAATACTCTTGCTTACTTTAATTCTTTTTAAGGTTTGCTGAAGATGGCGGTATATAGGCTGAATTAGCAAGGGGAGGTAAGGTGTAGCGGGGTTTATCGATTATAGAACAGGCTCCTCTAGATGGATATAAAGTACCGCCAAGTCCTTTGAGTTTTAAGCGGTGGCTAGTAGTTCTCTGGCAAATAATTTTGTTTTTACAATTATTTAGGTTTAGGGCTAAGCATAGTGGGGTATCTAATCCCAGTTTGGGTCTTAGCTATCGTGCATAAGGTGATTAGAATTACTTTCGTTACTGTATTTAATTACAACAATTAATTTTCACATATTGGTTGATTTTTAATTCTATTTGGGGTATTTGGTGCACGTTTTACGCCGAGTCTAATTAATTTGGGTTAATCGTATGACCGCGGTGGCTGGCACGAAATTTACCAACCCTTGAGAGGTATAACTTAGTCAAACTTTCGTTTATTGCTTAATTTTTATCACTGCTGAGTCCCGTGGGGGCGTGGCTAGGCAAGACGTCTTTAGCTATAGTTGAGTGGATGTACTTGATGTCCTCTCCTTAGAATTTGTTCAAATTCAGTTGGGGGTTGACACTGGCTTAAGGAGTTTTGCATGTGTAATTTTACCTCTAACTAATTATAAGGCCAGGACCAAACCTTTGTGTTTATGGGATAGAGTATCCATCTAAGCATTTTCAGTGCTTTGCTTTATTATAAGCTACATTAACGGTGAATGAATGGGGTATATTGAGTGTTTGAGGTAATTATGGTCGCTAGTAGTTTAGTTGGGGTAAAATTTTTTTTACCAAGTACTAAAATAGAAGTTATATTTTTTGAACTACTCGAATGGATGGGTGTCGGGGGGGGAGTATAGAGGTAATATGTCTAACAAGCATTATAAGGGGGTCGTGGGGACATGGAGGTAGGTTCCAGGTGTATTGCTTATGGGGACTAATGATTCTTGAACGTAATGTAAGCTTAGACTGTGGGCTGTGTTTTCAAGAGCCTTGACGGCCATGTTGAGACTACACCTCAAAAAATAAAACTACTAAATGTAAGGAAACAGGGGATGTTGGGTAACGAGTGGTTAGACCCACACCATCGTGATGTCTTATTTAAGGGGAACGAGTGGACGATGAACCAGTTTATGGCCCTGAAGTAAGAACCAGATGCCAGATATAGTTTCAGGATAGTCACCCCCAAGTTTAATGGGCACAGAGCAAGAAGAGCCGTCGAGGTGGGCGGGTTGCTGATTTCACGGAGGATGGTAGAACAAGGGACACCAGGTAGTAGGGGATAGTCATGTGGTAATTGTAGTTTTATGACTGTTATGTTTTATGTACGGTTGAGGTATAATGTCTGTGTATCATTATTTAGATATGGGATGATAATATTCATGTTGTAAATGGTATTAATGTTGATTAAACATATATGTCTTAATACATAATTTAAATAGTATAGATATGGTTTTATTTATGTGGACAATAAATGTAATGTACAATATACATTTATGTATTATGTACTATATAAATTTATGTACAGGAAGTAGTTTAATAGATTAGAATGCCAGCTTTGGGTGCTGGTGGTGGGAGATTTTCCTCTTCTTGATTATGTCCTGAGAAGTTAGTGGCTTCATTTTTGACTTACAAGGTCATTGTAATGTTTATACTATCAGGGCATGTGTGTAGTTTTAGAATATCATTTTCAATTATGCTAGCGATTGGTATAAGGATAACAATGATTGTGAAATATAGGATTGATGAGATTTGTCCGATTGTTGTGAATGGGTATTCTACTGGTTGGCCTCCGATTCATGTTAGGATAAGTAGGTTGGCGATAAAGATTCAGTATATGATTTGTGTGATTGGGCGGTAAATTAGTCCATGTTGTTTAGAGTAGTTTAATAGTGGGAATGCAGCTAGGATTAGGATGGATAGTAGAAGGGCTAGTACGCCGCCTAGTTTGTTTGGAATAGATCGTAGGATGGCGTAGGCAAAGAGAAAATACCATTCTGGTTTAATGTGTGCTGGTGTGTTGAGTGGATTTGCAGGTGTATAATTATCGGGGTCTCCGAGAACATCTGGGAAAAATAATACTAAAATTATGAGAACTATTAATAGAAGTAAAATTCCTAATAGGTCTTTAATTGTATAGTATGGGTGGAATGGAATTTTGTCGGAGTCTGAATTTAGTCCGGATGGGTTGTTGGAGCCTGTTTCGTGGAGGAATAGTAGGTGGACTAGGACTAGGGCTGTGATAATGAATGGGAGGATGAAGTGGAAGGCGAAGAAGCGGGTTAGTGTGGCTTTATCAACTGAAAATCCACCTCAGATTCATTCTACCAGGGTTGTGCCGATGTATGGGATTGCTGATAGTAGATTGGTAATTACTGTAGCGCCTCAGAATGATATTTGTCCTCATGGTAGTACGTAACCTACGAATGCTGTTGCTATAGTTGTTAGTAGTAGGATAATTCCGATGTTTCATGTTTCGTTTAGTATGTAGGAGCCGTAGTAGATTCCGCGTCCTACGTGAATAAATAGGCAGATGAAAAATATGGAGGCCCCGTTGGCGTGGATGTATCGGATTAGTCAGCCGTAGTTTACATCACGGCAGATGTGTGTTACTGAGGAGAATGCTGTGGTTGTATCTGAGGTGTAGTGTATTGCTAGGAATAATCCTGTGATGATTTGTAGTATTAGGCAGATTCCTAGCAGCGAGCCAAAATTTCATCATGATGAGATGTTGGATGGGGTTGGTAGGTCAATAAATGAGTGGTTAATAATTTTAAGTATGGGGTGAGTTTTTCGTATGATTGTCATTATATGTTTCTATAGTTGAATAACAACGATGGTTTTTCATGTCATCGGTCATAGTTGAAGTCTATGTAGGAATTATGACAGAATACATTTACATTTTAAGTTTTATAGTTATGTTAGGGTGTTTAGGGGTGTCCTTGAAGCCCTCTCCTATTTATGGTGGGTTTTGTTTGGTGTTGAGTGGGTGTGCTGGGTGTTTGTTTGTGTTAAGTGTGGGTGGGTCGTTTTTAGGTTTGATAGTGTTTTTGATTTATTTGGGTGGTATGTTGGTAGTTTTCGGCTACACTTCTGCAATGGCTAC